CAGATATTATTATTCATAATATTGATCCGATCGATTCAGTATCTCAATTCATCCCATTGAATTTACAGGAGTTAAATTTCTCATCTCTATGGGATTAGATCCCGAGTTATTGTGAAACAAAAAACAATGAGATTATGGAAGTAAATATTCTCGCATTTATTGCTACTGCACTCTTTATTCTAGTTCCTACTGCTTTTTTACTTATCATCTACGTAAAAACAGTTAGTCAAAATGATTAATTTAACTGAAACTTGAATTATTAGTTCTTATCAATGATTGAAGAAATGAAAGAAAGGGATTCAAACTCCAAGTCTTAAATGAAACGATCGGGGGTGGAATTCAGAAGTCTCTGAGTATATTATGGTAGTAAAGAACTAGAATAATATTCTAGTTCTTTACTACTATCTAATCCACTATTCTATAGTTGTATAGTATTTTTTTTTTATTTAAAGTTGTATACAGTTATTTTTTTATATAGATGACAATATACATGTCATATATTAGATAGATGTACGTTTAAATTAAATAGCACTCCATTTTCTCTTCTTCAATAGATCAATTTGTGTGGATTTCGATTAATCCAAAGAAAATAATCGAAGACCAACTTTTCTAATTCCTAGGTTTCTTTTAATTTTATATAGTAGGACATATGGCCGTCGAAAGAATCAATAGAAGAAGAATAGTATGCCCATATACTATAGAAAAAAAAGAAAAAAAAAAAATAGAATAGGGATTCATTTTTCTCATTGTAATATTCATTATTCTGTTAAGAACTGGTCCATTAAAATAGAATATTTAGGAAGAATTCAGTTGGAAAAAAATTTCCTATTATGTTATGTGTAGATTTGAATCTCGGAATATAACTATGATAATCATTCATTCTTTAATCAAATGATTATTATTCATTATTGTATTTTCTTGTTCATTATTGTATTCCAATATAATTTGTAAAGAGAAACGTTTTTTTAAGGCTTCGCAAAACGATCAATTTAAGAATTAATAATTAATACAATTTGATTACTTAATTGATTACTCAATGAGTACTACCCCTAGAGTCCACTCCTTCCCCATACTACAAGTGAAAGGGAAAAGGAAAAAACCACCATTAAAGCAGCCCAAGCGAGACTTACTATATCCATGTTGAATTATGCCCCTATCTCTATGAAGGAATTATTCCATTATTGATCAATAATCATAGTGGAATTAATAGCGCATAGTCAAAAAGGATTCTGACTTAAGGCTATTAATCCAATGAATCCACCCATAACAAGTAAAATAGATAACTATTTATCAGATAGTTCGATTTCCCCTTTGATCTAAACCTTTATTCTCTGTGAAAGAATCGGGAGACGGTACCACTATTACATACATTTGTTTTTTGTTATTTTCTAATCCCCCCTTGACTTGAAAAGACAAAGAAAATTTTTTCTTCAACTTTAGCTTTTTACTATATATACTATATATTTTACTGTACTATATAAGATAAGAATATTAAGAAATAAGATAAGAATATTAAGAATAAAATAAAAGAAAAGGTGAACAGCCCCATTCTGTTTGAATGTCTGAGCACTCAGAGCTTTTAGTGAGCCTGGATATAAAGTATTTTCAGTCCTTTCCACAACTCCTAAATGGATTTCCCATTAGATTAGCCTTTCTAATCTAATTCCAGATAGAATCAGTAGACACTACCTTAGTATAGGTGGTGTAAGATAAGTAAGAAGTTTTGATAGTCTTTCGTATAATGCTTTCTCCTAGAAGAAAAAAAAGGGGGAGTCCTTTAGTTTAGGAACCCTTATAAGATTTCCAACGTATTACTTTGATAGTTCTGAATCCTAAAATTGACTCTCACTATTTAGTTGATTCAATTTTTTTATCAAAAAAATGACTTGAAACAATCATTAATAAGCGAACATTGTTTCATCCCTATTGGTTGGTATTATTAAATGGACAGTTTTTTAGAGAATCTATGTATTCTAAAAATCAAGTATCAACAGGTCTAGTCTTTTGTTCCTGCTTCTGCGGGTCAAGAATTCGTCGAACAATTAATGGGATAAGAAATTCCAAGTTTTTTGTTGATTAGGCGACACCCAGATTTGAACTGGGGATAAAGGATTTGCAGTCCCCCGCCTTACCACTTGGCCATGCCGCCAAATCTGATCCAAAATGAATAAAAATATTATCCATATTCTATTATTAAATTCTATTATTAATTCTTTTGGAAATTACTGAGAACCCCTCACCCCCTTTTTATTTGGATCTTGAATCCCATTATACTTAAATTCCCTTTCCTTTCCAAAAATGAATCTCTATTCTTTATTGAATCTCGTTTAGATTATTCTCTTCGATTGATTGTATCTCAAAACACACATACCACTTAAAAACTTCCTTTCTTTCTATTGAAAAAAAAAAGAAAAATGGATTTCCGGTCACAGGCTGAAAAATTCAGGACAAACTGTGTTTCCTTAATTGTATAAGAAAAAAAGCAAATCGATTTACGACTAATCAGTATAAATTATTTTGAATAATAGATCATTTTCAATTTCCATTATAACAATATATATGTATATATGTAAACCCCAGAACAGAAATTATGACACAGATATCGTATCAAGTGGAGTCTCCCTCTTATGCACATATCCCTATAGAAAAAAACCGCCGTGCTTGAATTTTTCATTGAATAAATATATTGAATAAAAAATGGGAATTGTAATCATAGTGTGACCCCATCTATGTTTAGGTTGCTCAAAAAAATAAAACTACAATATCAAGGATACGATATGAAGATAGCTAGATAACTATATCGGCATACGTCTAATAAATACTATTTTTATTATACAATTCAATCGTATTCTCGAAATTTTACTAGGAAAAAAAAAGAATTCCAATTTCCTTTACGGATTCTTTTTTTTTTTAACATTAAAAAATGAAATAAATTCAAATTAAATAAATTAAGTGTGCTAAAAAACTCTATCCTACCCCCAATTATTCTGTCTTTATCGTATTCAATTCATATCAATCATAAAAAGTAGATTAAATTCTGAATCCATTTATTTTTTTGCTACCCAACCTATTGATCCTAATATCAACATAGGTAAAATGGGATCAATTTAGATATTCTATACAAGACTCTATAAGTGTTTGTAAGGTAAGTGACAGGATTTTTTCCGGAATGTTTTATCAACTCATTTCCATTTGTACCTGTCGCAAATTCGAACTTGCGTCAAAAATATTCTTAACTCCTTCGTCTCCTTTCACTTCATACGTATGAATAAAATAAATGTATGGAGTTGGCTAAAATTTTATGTGATTCAGTAAACAAAATATGCATTCCATCATTTCTAGATCGATTCGTATGGCTCGATGAAGAGTGAGGAATTTTTCGATAAAGAGGAAACTTAAGATTAAGATGATTCGGGATGGAAATGAGGGAATGTACACAATACCTGGATTTAATCAGATCCAATTTGAGGGATTTTGTAGGTTCATTAATCAGGGCTTGATGGAAGAACTTCATAAGTTTCCAAAAATTGAAGATACAGATCAAGAAATTGAATTTCAATTATTTGTGGAAACATATCAATTGGTAGAACCCTTGATAAAAGAAAGAGATGCTGTGTATGAATCACTCACATATTCTTCTGAATTATATGTACCCGCGGGATTAATTTGGAAAACGAGTAGAGCTATACAAGAACAAACCATTTTTATTGGAAACATTCCTTTAATGAATTCGTTGGGAACTTCTATAATAAATGGAATATACAGAATTGTAATCAATCAAATATTGCAAAATCCCGGTGTTTACTACCGTTCAGAATTAGACCATAACGGAATTTCTGTTTATACCAGTACTATAATATCAGATTGGGGAGGACGATTGGAATTAGAAATTGATAGAAAAGCGAGGATATGGGCGCGCGTGAGTAGGAAACAAAAAATATCTATTCTAGTTCTATTATCGGCTATGGGTTCGAATCTAAGAGAAATTCTAGATAATGTTTGTTACCCTGAAATTTTCTTGTCTTTCCCAAATGATAAGGAAAAAAAAAAGATTGGGTCAAAAGAAAATGCTATTTTGGAGTTTTATCAACAATTTGCTTGTGTAGGCGGGGATCCCGTATTTTCTGAGTCCTTATGTAAGGAATTACAAAAGAAATTTTTTCAACAAAGATGTGAATTAGGAAGGATTGGTCGACGAAATACGAATCAGAGACTGAATCTTGATATACCCCAGAAGAATACATTTTTGTTACCACGAGATGTATTAGCTGCTGCGGATCATTTGATCCGAATGAAATTTGGAATGGGTACGCTTGACGATATGAATCACTTGAAAAATAAACGTATTCGTTCTGTAGCGGATCTGTTACAGGATCAATTCGGATTGGCTCTTGTTCGTTTAGAAAATGGGGTTCGAGGAACTATATGTGGGGCAATCAGGCATAAATTGATACCGAATCCTCAAAATTTGGTAACTTCAACTTCATTAACAACCACTTATGAATCGTTTTTTGGCCTACACCCTTTATCTCAAGTTTTGGATCGGACTAATCCATTGACCCAAATTGCTCATGGGCGTAGGTTGAGTTATTTGGGTCCTGGGGGGTTGACAGGGCGAACTGCTAGTTTTCGGATACGAGATATCCACCCTAGTCACTATGGACGTATTTGCCCAATTGATACGTCTGAAGGAATCAATGTTGGACTTATTGGATCTTTAGCTATTCATGTAAGGATTGGTCATTGGGGATCTATAGAGAGTCCCTTTTATGAAATATCTGAGAGATCAAAAAAGGCACAGATGATTTATTTATCGCCAAGTAGAGATGAATATTATATGGTAGCAGCAGGAAATTCTTTGGCCTTGAACCGGGGTATTCAAGAAGAACAGGTTGTGCCAGCTCGATACCGTCAAGAATTCCTAACTATTGCATGGGAACAGATTCATCTTAGAAGCATCTTTCCCTTCCAATATTTTTCTATTGGAGCTTCTCTCATTCCTTTTATTGAGCATAATGATGCAAATCGAGCTTTAATGAGTTCTAATATGCAACGTCAAGCAGTTCCGCTTTCTCGATCGGAAAAGTGTATTGTTGGAACTGGACTGGAACGTCAAACGGCTCTAGATTCTGGGGTTTCAGCTATAGCCGAACGGGAGGGAAAGATCATTTATACTGATACTCACAAGATCATTTTCTCAAGTAATGGAGACACTATGAGCATTCCATTAGTTATGTATCAACGTTCTAACAAAAATACATGTATGCATCAAAAACCTCAGGTTCCGAGGGGTAAATGCATTAAAAAGGGACAAATTTTAGCAGACGGTGCGACTACAGTTGGTGGGGAACTCGCTTTAGGAAAAAACGTATTAGTAGCTCATATGCCATGGGAAGGTTACAATTCTGAAGACGCAGTACTAATTAGTGAACGTTTAGTATATGAAGATATTTATACTTCTTTTTACATTCGGAAATATGAAATTCAGACTCATGTGACAAGCCAAGGTCCTGAAAGAATCACTAAGGAAATACCACATTTAGAGGATCGCTTACTCCGCAATTTAGACAGAAATGGAATTGTGATGCTTGGATCTTGGATAGAAACAGGTGATATTTTAGTAGGTAAATTAACGCCTCAGACAGCGACCGAATCGTCGTATGCTCCGGAAGATAGATTATTACGAGCCATACTCGGCATTCAGGTATCCACTGCAAAAGAAACTTCTCTAAAATTATCTATAGGTGGAAGGGGCCGAGTTATTGATGTGAGATGGATTCAGAAAAGGGGTGGTTCCATTTATAATCCAGAGATGATTCGTGTATATATTTCACAAAAACGTGAAATCAGAGTAGGTGATAAAGTAGCCGGAAGACATGGGAATAAAGGTATCATTTCAAAAATTTTGCCTAGGCAAGATATGCCCTATTTGCAAGATGGAACACCTGTTGATATGGTCTTCAACCCATTAGGAGTACCCTCACGAATGAATGTAGGACAGATATTTGAATGCTCACTCGGGTTAGCGGGGGATCTGCTAAAAAGACATTATAGAATAGCACCTTTTGATGAGAGATATGAGCAAGAGGCTTCGAGAAAACTAGTGTTTTCTGAATTATATTCAGCCAGTAAGCAAACAAAAAATCCATGGGTATTTGAACCCGAGTATCCGGGAAAAAGCAGAATATTTGATGGAAGAACAGGGGATCCTTTTGAACAACCTGTTCTAATAGGAAAACCCTATATCTTGAAATTAATCCATCAAGTTGATGATAAAATCCATGGGCGTTCCAGTGGACATTACGCACTTGTTACACAACAACCCCTTAGAGGAAGGGCCAAACAAGGGGGACAACGAGTAGGAGAAATGGAAGTTTGGGCTCTAGAGGGATTTGGTGTTGCTCATATTTTACAAGAGATGCTTACTTATAAATCTGATCATATTAGAGCTCGTCAAGAGGTACTTGGTGCTACAATTGTTGGAGGAACAGTACCTAACCCCGAAGATGCTCCAGAATCCTTTCGATTGCTCGTTCGAGAACTACGATCTTTGGCTCTGGAACTGAATCATTTCCTCGTATCTGAAAAGAATTTCCAGATTAATAGGAAGGAAGCTTGATCTGAATGAATCAGAATTTCTATTCTATGATCGACCAGTATAAACATCAACAACTTCGAATTGGACCAGTTTCTCCTCAACAAATAAGGGCTTGGGCTACCAAAATACTACCTAATGGAGAGATAATTGGTGAGGTGACAAAACCGTATACTTTTCATTACAAAACCAATAAACCGGAAAAAGATGGATTGTTTTGTGAAAGAATCTCTGGACCTATAAAAAGTGGAATTTGTGCTTGTGGAAATTATCGAGTGATTGGGGCTGAAAAAGAAGACCCGAAGTTTTGTGAACAATGCGGGGTGGAGTTTGTTGATTCTCGGATACGAAGATATCAAATGGGATACATCAAACTCGCATGCCCGGCGACTCATGTGTGGTATTTGAAACGTCTTCCTAGTTATATCGCGAATCTTTTAGATAAACCCCTTAAGGAATTAGAAGGCCTAGTATACTGTGATGTGTGATTTGATCAAAATTTTCATTTTACAGATTCGAAAACTGTCATCCCATTCAATCTGATTATTGGGATGTCCCCGTTCTGACATGTGTCTTGGAAGGACTAACATGAAGCTCAGAATGTTGGGTGTATTCAATACTTCCAAACAAACAACAAAAGGGGAATTGATCCATGGTCGATTCCCGTAACAGATAAATAGGAATTACTAGTTATACCTCGTGAAAACAAAATACTTGCTTCGTGGAATTAACCATTCCATTTCTTTGAGAGAGCGATTCTGTTGAAGCAAGTAAATATGGCATGGTTACAGGAGTTTATATATCCCATATATGCTTCAAAGGATATCGTGGTATAAGCATGACCATCGAGGTGAGTAGAGACCTAAAAGATCGAATGGGACGATATATAGACAAGTAAATCCTTT